GGGTGTCCCTCGTTTTGTGCCTTTGAATCCAGAAGTACCCGCGGAGGCCCAAGAAACTACTCGTCCTCGTACATCTGTAACAGTTACAATGGTATTGTTGAAACTTGCTTGAACATGAATAACACCTTTTGGTATTCTACGTCCATTCTTGCGTGAACCAATACGCCCATTCTTACGCGAACCAATTCTTGGTATAGGTTTTGTCATATTTTATCATCTCATAAATATGAGTCAGAAATATACGGAAAGATACGGAGATATCCATTTCATGTTAAAACAGATTTTTTTACACGGGTCCTTCTTTTTCTTTTAGAAAATTCTTTATTTAGTTTAGAAAGATTACCCTTGTCTCTGTTTATGTCTCGGATTGGAACAAATCACTATAATCCGTCCACGCCTACGGATAAGTCGACATTTTTCACAAATTTTACGAACAGAAGCCCTTATTTTCATATTTCTCATTCCTTATCTTAATTCTGAATCTACTCCTTGAAAAAATAAGTTTCTTGATTTTTTTAACTTCAAATTGTATCCCTATGAAAGGAATGTTTAAAAAATCACCCAATAGTTCGAATTTGTGAATTCTATAAATTCTACGTCCCCTGGTTGAATCATAACCACTTATTTCAATTTTGACTCTATCTCATGGTAGTATCTATATAAAACTGTGCCGTATCCTCCCTGAAACATAACCTAAGAATTAGATCTTCATTATCTAAAAGTAAAAGGACCCGGAACATACCGTTGGGAAGCGATTCAGTAATTAAACCTTTATGAATTAATTTTAGTCTTTTATTCGAGGTAAGCCTCTTGAAGTATCAACTAATGGAGAAAGGGTTATATAATTTATTTTTACTCTCTTTTTCCAAAAGGGAAGTTAGAGATAAAATTAAGATAACAGGAGGAAGGGGTGTAAGATCACCATATATAACACAAAATTTCTCCCCCGATTTTTTCTAGTCGAGCTTCTCGATCTGTCATTATACCTCGAGAAGTCGAAAGAATTACAATTCCCATTCCACCTAAAATCTTAGGAATTTGTTGATAGTTGGAATAGATTCGTAGACCGGGTCGGCTGATACGTTTTAAAATAGTTCTATATATTCCCTTTCGATTCCGTCTATGTCGTAGGGTTAAAACCAAGAAACATTTGTTACTTTCCTGATGTTTACGAACGTTTTCGATAAAACCCTCTCGTAGAAGTATTTTTACAATGTTTTCGGTAATATTAGTAGATGCTATTCGAACCGTTCTTTTTTTATCCATGTCAGCATTTCTTATAGAAGTTATTATATCGGCAATAGTATCCTTACCCATGGCGAACTATAATTATTGGTACCCCCTAATTTTTATATAATCAACATGTTTATTTATTATTTTAATAAATAATAAATAAATTTATTTATATTAATTAAATTAATTAAAAGTATATGCGTGATACACAATCCACTAATTGACTTGACCCATTCCAAATACCCCGCTATATCATTAGTTTATTTAATATACTACTAATATTTATAATACCTCGGGAGCTAATGAAACTATTTTAGTAAAATTCAACTGTCTCAATTCCCGAGCGATCGCACCAAAAACTCGAGTTCCTTTTGGATTTCCTTCTTGATCAATAACAACTGCGGCATTGTCATCATATCGTATTATCATGCCGTTGTAACGTTTGAGTTCTTTACATGTACGCACAATTACAGCCCTAATAACTTCTGATCTTTCTAGAGGCATATTTGGTACTGCTTCTTTGATTACGGCAACAACAACGTCACCAATATGAGCATATCGTTGGTTACCAGCTCCTAGGACTCGAATACACATCAATTTTCGAGCTCCACTATTATCCGCTACATTCAAAAGGGTCTGAGGTTGAATCATATCATTTTTATTTTAATCTGTTATTTTGCTGCAAAGGATAAAAAATAAATAAAAAGAAATATTGTCTGTCTATAAAAAAATAAACTTCTATTTTTCATCATCACCTTATCTTTTAATTTCTGCATCCCTATCCCTCAATAACGAATTGAGTTCGTATAGGCATCTTGCACGCAGCTATTTTAATAGCTGCTCTGGCTACAGTTTCTGATACTCCGCCCATTTCATAAAGTATTCGACCCGGTTTAACAACGGATACCCAATATTCGGGGGCCCCCTTCCCCGAACCCATACGTGTTTCTGCGGGTCTTACTGTAACAGGTTTGTCGGGAAATATACGTACCCATATTTTTCCGCCACGACGCGCATATCGTGTCATTGCTCTTCGTCCTGCTTCCATCTGTCTAGCCGTGATCCAAGCGGGTTCAAGTGCTTGAAGAGCGTATCCGCCGAAACAAATACGATTGCCTCGACAAGATATTCCTTTCATTCTTCCTCTATGTTGTTTACGAAATTTTGTTCTTTTGGGGTTATAGTTGATGGTTCTTTCTTAATTAAATTCCATCTCTACTGCAGAACCGGACATGAGAGTTTCTTTTCATCCGGCTCCTCGCGAATGAAATGATTCATTAATATTACTACGGATACACATATATTTAATATTAATACAATGATACACAATACACTTAGTAATGTAATGGAATTTATTATGTTATTTTGTTTTGTTATATTATTTTATTTTGTTATTCTAGGATAGTTTAGTATTGTTATGTTATATAGTTAAGAGTAAGCTTTATATACTAGATCAACATTATTTATTTTGTATCGAATCGTGCTAAAACAAAATGTAGATCAATAACTAAAAACTAAGGGTTTCGCGGGCGAATATTGACTCTTTCGTGCTACATTCGTAGGGTCAAGACCTTGTTACTTTTAGAATAAATCAATTTGTTCTTGGTTCGTTCCGCCATCCCACCCAATGAATCATTAGGATTCGTTTGTTTTCATGAAATCCTATGCAATCATGGGTTCTGTCGTTCCCATAGCCTCTTCGTTAATGGTTAGGCCCGAACTCCGCAATGGAACCCCAACAAAATTCGTTCCTGAGTTAATTTTCTTAGTTTATATTAACCCGAGGCTCGTTATCTTTAATTATTGATATTATATTCAGTATTGATGCTTTATCACATTGCCTTTTGTGAGATAATTCATAAACCATACATATTGGAATCATATATCATTGATACTTTGTGTTCTTTCTTTCTATCATCCTTCCATTTATCCACATCCCTTTATTTTTGTTTCGCAACTTATAATAAGATTTAAAATTTTTATGAAAAAATTTCAGTTGCTACAACTATATGATCGATCTAATCATATAGTGACTGTTTCTTGGAATCTCGACAATATGAAACGAAGCCATAAGTTGGTTATTAGTTTATATAGTTAGTAAGCTCATAGTGAGGGTCGGTCAAATTTTTTGAATTCCAACTATACTATAAACTAACAAAAAAACTAACGAGTCACACACTAAGCATAGCAATTCTCTTAAATGATCAATCTAATTTTTATTCAACCTTATAGAATTTGAATTGCTCAGTTTTGTTTGATTTAATGGAATAAAAAATAAAATTTGTCATTTTTTTCTTTTTTTTTTTGTTCTATCACTGGACAGAACGGCAAGACAAATAAAGGTCCATTATTTCTCATCTACAAATATCCAAATTTTTATGCCTAATACTCCATAGATAGTTCGAGTTGTATAGGAACAATGATCAATTTTAGCACGAATTGTTTGTAGAGGAACCCTACCCTCTCTGATCCATTCGACGCGCGCAATTTCTTTTCCGTCGATACGCCCGGCAATTTGTACTTGAATTCCTTTTGTATCCGTTTGTTCAGTTAATTCAATAGCTTTTTTCATTGCTTTTCGAAATGAAACTCTATTTTTTAATTGTAAAGCTATATATTCCGCAAGAATATTGGGTTGTCCATAAGGTTTTTCAACTCTTGTTATAGCAATGTTGAGTCTACGGTTCACAGAATGAAACTCCTTTTGTACATTCATCTGTAATTCTTCGATTCCTCGTGTTCGGCCCTCTATTAATAAATTAGAGAATCCAATATGGATTATGACTTGGATCAAATCGATTCTTTTTTTTATTTGTATACGTGCTATTCCTTCGAAACCTGAGGACGTTCTCTTATTTTTTTGTACATAATCCTTGATACAATTCCGTATTTTTTCATCTTCCTGTATACCCGCGGAATAATTTTGTGGTTGTGCGAACCAAAAGGAATGATGACTTTGGGTTGTACCAAGTCTGAAACCAAGTGGATTTATTTTTTGTCCCATATTTTTCTATTAGATTATCTTTCCATATATATTTTTCGAAAGATGAATCGAAAGTTAAGATTCATCTTTAAATAATTTAGTTTTATCCCTCAATATAATTGTTATATGACAAGTGGGTCTTTTTATCGGATAACTACGTCCTCGAGCCCGGGGTCTTAATTTTTTCACAATAGTACCTGCGTTAACTTCAGCTTTACTAATAAATAAATAAGCTTTGTTTAAGCCCATGTTATTACTAGCATTTGCTGCCGCGGAAAAAACTAATTTCAAAATGGGATAAGATGCTCGATAAGGCATAAGTTCTAGTATCATAAGTGCTTCTTCATAGGAGCGTCCACGAATCTGATCAATTACTCTTCGTGCTTTGAAAACCGACATACATATATGTTTATGTTGAGCTAAAGCTTTAATTTCTGTACTCCAACGCGAGTTCTTTCTATTTATCATAAGGTTATCCCCACTAAATGAATAAAAACTGCCTCATTTTAATTATATAATTAAAATCTTATATTTTTTTATTTAATTAAAATCTTATCTTATTAATTATTTTTTATAAATTTTAATTAAAAAAAAATGAAAAAATTAACGACGAGATTTATTATCGGTTTTTGCATGTCTTGCGAAAGTTAGAGTAGGCACGAATTCTCCCAATTTATGACCCACCATACGATCTGTTATATAAATAGGTAAATGCCCCTTTCCATTATGAATAGCAATTGTATGGCCAATCATTGTGGGTATAATGGTAGATGCCCTAGACCAAGTTACTATTATTTCTTTCTCCTCCCTTATGTTTAGTTTTTCAATTTTTGCCGATAAATGATTAGCTACAAAAGGATTTTTTTTTATTGAACGTGTCACAGGGGATTACTCCTTTATTACATTACATTTTTAAAATTGGCATTCTATGCCCAATATATCGATCTAAGTATGAAGGTAAGAATAAATACAATAATGATGAATGGAAAAAGAAAAAAGCTAAAATCCTTTAGCTAGATAAGGGGCGGATGTAGCCAAGTGGATCAAGGCAGTGGATTGTGAATCCACCACGCGCGGGTTCAATTCCCGTCGTTCGCCCATCACATTATTTCAAATTCTAAAAATTCAGTTTTCTATATTCTTATTTATTTACGGCGACGAAGAATAAAACTATCACTATATTTTTTCCTTTTCCTACTTCTTCTTCCAAGCGCAGGATAACCCCAAGGAGTTGTGGGTTTTTTTCTACCAATCGGAGCTCTCCCTTCACCGCCCCCATGGGGATGGTCTACAGGGTTCATAACTACTCCTCTTACTACAGGACGCTTACCTAGCCAACGCTTAGATCCGGCTCTACCCAAACTTTTTTGGTTCACCCCAACATTACCCACTTGTCCGACTGTTGCTAAGCAGTTTTTGGATATCAAACGGACCTCCCCAGATGGTAATCTTAATGTGGCCGATTTACCCTCTTTTGCAATCAGTTTCGCTACAGCACCTGCCGCTCTAGCTAATTGTCCACCCTTTCCAAGTGTGATTTCTATGTTATGTATGGCCGTGCCTAAGGGCATATCGGTTGAAGTAGATTCTTCTTTTTTATCAATAAAAACCCCTTCCCAAACTGTACAAGCTTCTTCCAAAGCATACGGCTTTCTAGATGTATATGATGATATCTAGACAGATGGATCTTATATGAATCGTATGATGAAGTATCACATGAGTGGATATATAGGAATCCAAATCTGCCGAATCACTCATGTTATGATCTTCTACATCCTAGGTCTCCCCGTTCCGTCATCTGGCTTATGTTCTTCATGTAGCATTCAGACCGAATGACTCTATGAAATTACGTCAATACTTCCATTTCACATATTACGGGTAACGTAGGAGACATCTCTATTTTTCCCCGGGGGATCTTTATAATTACCACTGCTTAGCTTTTAATTCGCCTCTGACCATCAAATTAAATGTGAATAACCCGGCCTCCTCTCTTTGAAACAAGGGGCGCTCTCCGGTTCTGTGCGTGCTTCAAACAATTTTTTTTTGTCTTCTCCATATTACCATATCTCTAGAGTCAATAATTTTCTATGAGGAACTACTGAACTCAATCACTTGCTGCCGTTACTCAACAGTTTTCTGCTGAGGTTTCTCCCGTAGAGGTACTCAAATTGGATCAGTGATCGATTTCTAGGTTTCGTCGTAAACCTAATTGGTTACTTCCAATTACGTAAATCAATAGTTCAAACCGCACTCAAAGGTAGGGCATTTCCCATTGATATAGGAACTTCTGTACCAGAAACAATGGTATCTCCAATTATAGCCCCTCTGGGATGTAAAATATATCTCTTCTCACCATCCCCATAGTGTATGAGACAAATGTGTGCATTTCGATTAGGGTCGTATTCTATGGTTACGATTCTACCAGATATGTCTTTATCATTCCGTCGAAAATCTATTTTACGGTATAGACGCTTATGACCTCCCCCTCTATGCCCTGCGGTAATGATTCCTCTGGCATTACGACCTTTACTACAACGACGCTGTCCATGGATCAAATTATTTCGTGGATTGGATTTTACTTGACTGTCTATGGCTCCATTGCGTGTGCTCGGGGTAGAAGTTTTGTATAAATGTATCGCCGTGTTATTAAGTATTTTGCTTTAAGTTCTTTTCTCTATAAGAGGTGGAATAGAATAACCTGGTTGAAGCGTAATGATCATACGTTTGTAATGCATTGTATGTCCCATAATAGGTCCCATTCTTCTACCCTTTCCCGGGACTCGATGACTATTTATAGCTATTACCTTGACGCCAAAGAAGAGTTCGACCCAATGCTTTATTTCTGTCCTAGTTGATCCTGATTCGACATTAGAAGTATATTGATTGTTCCCCAATAACCGAATACTTTTTTCTGTAAATACTGCATATTTGATTCCATCCATAAATCCATTTTCTTCCCTATGAGTTCCAGTATCAATAAGAATTCTAGTTCTTACTGTTCATATGTTATGGTATGAATATACCATACCAATTCGGTATGTATGGATGATGAGATTCCATTGATACAGAGCCAATTCTAATAGACTTATTGAACGTTCCCATTGGCGTGCATCCAGCAGGAATTGAACCTACGAATTTGCCAATTATGAGTTGGGCGCTTTAACCATTCAGCCATGGATGCTTAACAGGGATCATCGTACATCGTAAATAACCAAATTCCAATTGAAATGAAATCTTTAGGAGGAATCAATGAGAGGACATCAATTCAAATCCTGGATCTTCGAATTGAGAGAGATATTGAGAGAGATCAAGAATTCTCACTATTTCTTAGATTCATGGACCAAATTCGATTCAGTGGGATCTTTCACTCACATTTTTTTCCACCAAGAACGTTTTATGAAACTCTTTGACCCCCGAATTTGGAGTATCCTACTTTCACGTGATTCACAGGGTTCAAGAAGCAATCGATATTTCACGATCAAAGGTATAATACTGCTTGTAGTAGCGGTCCTTATATCTCGTATTAACAATCGAAAGATTGTCGAAAGAAAAAATCTCTATTTGATGGGGCTTCTTCCTATACCTATGAATTCCATTGGACCCAGAAATGAGACATTGGAAGAATCTTTTTGGTCTTGCAATATCAATAGGTTGATTGTTTCGCCCCTGTATCTTCCAAAAGGGAAAAATATTTCTGAGAGTTGTTTCATGGATTCGCAAGAGAGTACTTGGGTTCTCCCAATAAATAAAAAGTGTATCATGCCTGAATCTAACCGGGGTTCGCGGTGGTGGAGGAACCGGATCGGAAAAAAGAGGGATTCTAGTTGTAAGGTATCTAATAAAACCGTAGTTGGAATTGAGATCTCATTCAAAGAGAAAGATAGCAAATATCTGGAGTTTCTTTTTTTATCCTATACGGATGATATGATCCGCAAGGACCATGATTGGGAATTGTTTGATCGTCTTTCTCCGAGGAAGAAGCGAAACATACTCAACTTGAATTCGGGACAGCTATTCGAAGTCTTAGGGAAAGACTTGATTTGTTATCTCATGTCTGCTTTTCGTGAAAAAAGACCAATTGAAGGGGGGGGGTTCTTCAAACAACAAGGAGCTGAGGCAACTATTCAATCAAATTATATTGAGCATGTTTCCCATCTCTTCTCGAGAAACAAGTGGGATATTTCTTTGCAAAATTGTGCTCAATTTCATATGTGGCAATTCCACCAAGATCTCTTCGTTAGTTGGGGAAAGAATCAGCACGAATCGGATTTTTTGAGGAACGTATCGAGAGAGAATTTGATTTGGTTAGACAATGTGTGGTTGGTAAACAAGGATCGGTTTTTTAGCAAGGTACGGAATGCATTGTCAAATATTCAAAAAGAAAGATCGATTCTTTGGGATCCTTCCTTTCTTCAAACGGAAGGAACAGAGATAGAATCAGATCGATTCCCGAAATGCCTTTTTGGATCTTCCTCAATGTCCCGGCTATTCGCGGAACGTGAGAAGCAGATGAATAATCATCTGCTTCCGGAAGAAATCGCAGAATTTCTTGGGAATCCTACAAGATCAATTCGTTCTTTTTTCTCTGACAGATGGTCAGAACTTCATCTGGGTTCGAATCCTACTGAGAGGTCCACTAGAGATCAGAAATTTTTGAAGAAAAAACAGGATGTTTCTTTTGTTCTTTCCAGGCGATCGGAAAATAAAGAAATGGTTGATATATTCAAGATAATTACGTATTTACAAAATACCGTCTCAATTCATCCTATTTCATCAGATCCGGGATCTGATATGGTTCCGAAGGATGCACCGGATATGGACAGTTCCAATAAGATTTCATTCTTGAACAAAAATCCATTTTTTTATTTATTTCATCTATTCCATGGCCGGAACAAGGGGGGATACACGTTACACCATGATTTTGAATCAGAAGAGAGATTTCAAGAAATGGCAGATCTATTCACTCTATCAATAACCGGGCCGGATCTGGTGTATCATAGGAGATTTGCCTTTTCTATTGATTCCTACGGGTTAGATCAAAAAAAATTCTTGAATAAGGTATTCAACTCCAGAGATGAATCGAAAAAGAAATCTTTATTGATTCTACCTCCTCTTTTTTATGAAGAGAATGAATCTTTTTATCGAAGGATCAGAAAAAAATTGGTCCGGATCTACTGCGGGAATTATTTGGAAGATCCAAAAATAAAAACGGCGGTATTTGCTAGCAACAACATAATGGAGGCAGTCAATCAATATAGATTGATCCGAAATCTGATGCAAATCCAATATAACACCTATGGGTACATAAGAAGTGTATCGAATCGATTCTTTTTAATGAATAGATCCGATCGCAACTTCGAATATGAAATTCAAAGGGATCAAATAGGAAATGATACTCTGAATCATATAACTATAATGAAATATATGATCAACCAATATTTATCGAATTTGAAAAAGAGTCAGAAGAAATGGTTTGATCCTCTTATTTCTCGAACCGAGAGATCCATGAATCGGGATCCTGATGCATACAGATACAAATGGTCCAATGGGAGCAAGAATTTCCAGGAACATTTCATTTCTGACCAGAAGAACCATTTTCAAGTAGTGTTCGATCGATTACGTATTAATCAATATTCGATTGATTGGTCCGAGGCTATCGACAAACAAGATTTGTTTAAGTCACTTCGTTTCTTTTTGTCCAAGTCACTTCCCTTTTTGTCCAAGTCACTTCCCCTTTTCTTTGTGAGTATCGGGAATATTCCCATTCATAGGTCCGAGATCCAC